ATCTTAATCTATAATGAAGAAATGATAGTAGCTGCTTGTTTTATAGGCTTTATCATATTCAGTCGGAAGAGTTTAGGTAAGACTTTCAAAGTTACTCTCGACGGGAGAATCCAGGCTATTCAGGAAGAATCGCATCAATTCCCCAATCCTAACGAAGTAGTTCCTCCGGAATCCAATGAAGAACAACGATTACTTAGGATCAGCTTGCGAATTTGTGGCACCGTATTAGAATCATTACCAATGGCACGCTGTGCGCCTAAGTGCGAAAAGACAGTGCAAGCTTTGTTATGCCGAAACCTAAATGTTAAGTCAGCAACACTTCCAAATGCCACTTCTTCCCGTCGCACCCGTCTTCAGGACGATCTAGTCACAGGGTTTCACTTCTCAGTGAGTGAAAGATTTTTCCCCGGGTCTACGTTGAAAGCTTCTATAGTAGAACTCATTCGAGAGGGCTTGGTGGTCTTAAGAATGGTTCGGGTGGGGGGTTCTATTAAGAATAAAGAAGACGAATAGAATCTAATTCATCTTTATGCTAACAGAAGAGCGGATCCAATACCAAGACGACTTCTTTCTCAGGAAGTGCAGCAAGTACTGTAGGAATTTTGGGATATCATGCCCCACGAGTGAGTTGACAAGTGCCCCCTAGGAGGGCAGTCTACCACAAGATCGAGTTGGAGCCTGGAGCCCAACCCCCAACTACTTAGACTGAGGCTGGGTTAAGCAGATGGCCCCCCAACTAGCATCTATTAGTGTTGGGGATTGGTTGAGCTCAGGAAAGAATTTCAGGAAGTCATTGAGTGATCTTATGCTTATTCAAAATTTGGATCGAAACAATGGGAAAGAGACAACAACTCGAAAGGCGAATGCCTATGCCTATTAGAGCACCAGCCTTTATCCCGAAAAAGCAAAAGAGTACGACAATGCAGTCCAGACCAGGAGGCAAGTCGAAGTGAAGTTCCTATTGAGGAGGAGGATGTGCCATTAGTTTTCAAATGAATAGTTGATGTCTATGAGAAAAAAATTCCATTTCTAGAGTGAGATTCGTGTGTCTGATGAAATAGCTAGGGTTGATGATCTAACTCTACGGTTATTGCTAAGACTGGTTTTTCTCTTCCGTCTGTGGAATTTGCCCTTCAAGCCTATGAATGCCATCAATGCCATTCGAGGTGATAAGTGAAATGTGAAATAAAAACTTTCATTTTCTCGGGTTTTCATCAAATGGCACGTTCCAGGATATAGAAGGCAAAGAAGAGTAAGCCAAGCGAGGTTGGATGCGTCGGAACATGAAGGGATGATGATTGAACTCCCCCACCAAGCATAAAATAGCATCCGCAAAAAAATCATTGCTAGTAAGACCTGCCCTAGTCTCTTCATTCCTAATCCTCTTACTAGCTGACTTTCATCTCAAGCTAGTTGACAGAAATTCACTCCTTCAACCCTATCCTCCATCGGCGAGTCAATACCCGGCGAGAAGGCAGTGAGTCGACGATCATATAGTAGGTGTACCGTGAGTGGAAGGAACGCAGCAATAACTCTTTTATAACCCCTTAAGGCAATAAAGGGAGTGAGTGACCCATGAGCAAGCGACTTACGTACCTTTATTTATGTGATTCTCTTCTTCCTCTTCTGCCTTTCTTTTTCCAGAGAGCCCGAATTCTCTTTTTCTGGAGAGTTCTTGTCGGCCTTACAAGGGCTAATTTCGGCGTAAGGAGGGTAAGTAATTCTTTCTTGTAAAGAAGCCATTTCGGTACTGAGTTGAGTCTTTCTTTTTTTCTATTCAAGCAACAAAGTGTGTTTAAAGCCGCCTAGCCTCTTTTTAAAACCTAGGACTGGCTCCTCCGCCGTTGATAGCTATTCTTCGAACCCTCCTCTAACCCTACATCAACACTTTCCCCAACCGGTGAGACCCCCACTTGACTTTATCAGTTAATGCCTGAACTGAAATACTTCTTTCTGCATTATCCATAGTTTAAGCAGCAAATTCACCCCTGACTGTATCTGCTGAAAACTGCCCTGCATTCCCTGTTTCCTTGACGTCTTTCCTCTGGCTCTTCCCAGTTTCATTTTCAGTTGGGACTAGCTTCAGTCTGAATTCTGTCATCCTTCACCCGTTGCATAGCAGAATTTAGTTAAGACGTAGAAGCTGCAGTAATTTCACATTCTGACTGCTGCATCACTGCATTCTCTCTCTTCTTCTGATCAGCAGTCTTGCCCTTCCCTTGCTGGGTATCCTGCCGATTCCCTTGCCCTCTTAATATCTTGTTAATAGCTACATTCCCTGCTTCTCCAACAATCTGATTTTCCTCTGTCTGCTGACCCTAACATTTTCATTAGCAACATCTCCCTCCACCTGCATATATCTCTGTTCATTCTCTTCCTCTTAAGATACCCCATTTTCATTATTGCTGCACCCCATCTTCTCGACTAGATTCTTACCTGGGAGGGAGCAGTCTGATCTTTCTCCAGCCGGCACCAGCACGTCACCCTCATTGGACTCAAATCTGCACTTTTCCATAGAATGTCCAAATTGATCACAATTTAAGCAGATCATAGGCAGATTTTTTTTAGGTCATTTTGATGGGAATGACCTGCTCCTTCCCTCTCAATTTCAGCTTCACCAACATTTCTTCCGGTCGTTTTCTCCGAGCATTGATTTCGCAACATGCTCGGACCGATGTGGGGCAGCTGAGTGCTCTTGTTTGATTATTAAAAGCTATGAATTTTCCCACCATTCCCACTAAACTAAGCTTTTAAGTCCCCAAGCATTGTAGAGTTCCAGAGGAAGCCCACTCATTTCGTACCAAACCACCCATGTCGATAGGAGCAACTCGTCCAAGTCAAGCCCCGGGCACCATCGATGCAAGAACATCACGGTCTTCCCTACCCGATATTGCCCCTTCTCCAAAACATTGTTCATGTCTTCTTAACATTAAAAATGAATCCAAATCAAACCTTTTCTTAGAGCAGCAAGAGAGATCTTACCAGTCAAGCTCCATGCCTTGGAGCACCACTCTCTAATCTCCTGGAGAGTAGGCCTCCTACCACCGAATCGTGCTATCAAAGAAAATCTGTATCTGCTGTTTGCTAGCAGCAGCCTCTCCTCCTCCCACTCAACAAAGGGAATACCATCTGAGTCTATTTGTGTGGAGGGCAGCTTCACAAACTCTTCTCTATCTCCAGTGGCCCTTGCCCATGCTCTGTTAATCGCTGAATATAGTAAGTGTGCCGTGAGTGGCTTCTCCCTTTTTTTGGTTGGAGATTCAGCTACAATATAGAAAAGAATTAGCTCAGGTTCACAGCCGATTGGATATCTGAGAATTAATGGAATGAACCTTATATAAATAAGAGGAATACTCTATCACTATAATAATGGATTGGAAGGCATACTCGAGTTTAGCTAGCAATCTAGCGGACATTTCAACTAAAGAGTTAACGGGAGGAGGATGAAAGCTCTCACAATGGAAGGCACGAACGGCAGAAGAAGGACTAATCTAATCCCCAGACGAGATGCGGGAAAGAGAGGTCAGTGACCCCGGGGTAGGCGACTCAATCAATAGGAATTTTCTCTGGAACGCTTAGGCCAATTCTATTTTTCGGAATGAGTGGTATGGCTTTGAAGCGGGTGTCTTGACTTATGTCATTAGCAAGGCGTAAGCTACTCTGCTGCTCGCTTCGTAAAGCTCCGCTCGTTGCTTTTCATCCTTTAGTATCTTGCTGCTTTTTCCGCTTCTGAGGCAGCATCTCTATCAGCTAGTGAGCTAGTCGCTACTAGAGTTTTTAAGGCGTTTGCGCAATCGGCTTGTTGGTTGGCTTAATTACGCTATAAGGGCTTGTAGCTAAAAGTCGTCTTAATAGCTTTCCTCTTCCTCCACCTTCACTCGCTGCCTGCCTTCTTTCGTTGCTGCACTCTCCTCCGCTCTACCTCGCATTGATCTTCTTCCGCAGCTCTTGCTTCCTTCACTTACTGCCTTAGAAAGGAAGAAGCTTAACTCATACGAGCCTCCTTGCATTGTCACTCTGCTCTTTGCTCGCTGTCTGGGAGCTCCATTCATCACCCCTATCACTCGACAACCCAAACCTTTCATTCATTACAGTAATGTGATTCTATGTCTCTGATGATTCGGCAGGAGGAAAGAGGCAAGGCTTTGACAGATCCGCTGAAGAAGGATCGGGCTTAGAAACTAGTCTGAAGCTTGTCAAAAGGCTTTTGACTGCGCTGGAAGAGGGAACTCTTGACATCTTCTCTCTTTCTTCTGGGGTCTTAGGACCCATATCAAGGCTTAGTCCCACATTCTTTTCCACAGGAGTCTCTATAGGTTTACAATTGCGCATTTGGTATCGTTCAAGCAGCTTCTTGATGTAAGTCTCTTGAGACAAACTAAGAAGTTTATTAAATCTATCTCTGACGATCTTGACACCAAGCACATAGCTAGCTTCACCCATGTCCTTCATCTCAAAGTTGGAGGACAACTACTGATTAGTGGAATAATCCTTGTCATTTCCAGCCTATGTCGTCAACATAAAAAAAAAGGAGCACGAAACTACCCTTGGACCCTTTTACATAAACACAATAGGCCTCCTCCATCAACGTAAACCCATCTGCTAAGATGGCTCGATGAAATAAATCTAAGGTACCATTGCCTGGACGCCCGCTTTAAGCCATAGATTTATCCTTTTAGCTTGCATACTTTTCGCTCCTGTCCATCAGAGCCACAAAGCCGACGGGTGTTGGTCCATATAGATCTCTTCATCAAGATCCCCATTAAGAAATGAAGTTTGAACATTTGGTAGAGCTCTAGATCCATATGTGCGAGAATGGCTAGAATGAGCCTAATCGAGACGAGTCTAAGAACTTGAGGGAATGTATCCTAAAAAGAAAGAGGAAAGCACTACTTCTTTCTTAGGGACTTCCTAACCCAGGGACAATCCGGAAGGAAATGTGAGGCCGATCGATGGAAACTTTTAGTAAGTACTCTACGAAGCTCTAACTAGTCTTGCCTATCTTGTTCTTACCCTAGATCGGGTTCCGTCTAGCTACTTGACGAAAAGAAGGATGACGCCCCTTCTATGGAAGCAGGAAGAGGAGACAGAGGCAGTTGTCTGGACGACCTAGCCAATCGTTCTCCTAGTAGGCTATTATCCATAAGGGCTTTAGCGTTGAATAAGCTAATAACTTCTACGGGACAGCGGCACTTCACTGGATCCCTATGATCGGCGTAGAGATCAAGATGCGTAGGCAAGAGATCCCTAGTCTTAGAGCTAGGCACTGTGTAAGAGTGAGATAGACGTCTAAGATAAAGAGAAGAGGAGATAAATCCACTCCACTTCAATGCGTGGAAATTAGCCCTAGAGAAGGATGCGCATTTCCCCTTCCCTAAACGAAAGAGAGATCGATTCCTTTCCCTGGAGAACTCCACTTAATTTCCTCTGCAGTCTTAGGCTTTGGCGGTCTTTTTCATTCACTTCCCTTTTTTTTACAACATAGGAGGGAGGGGGGGGATGAGGTGGACATAGCTTATATTCCCGCATACTGTACACATAGTTATGAGAAAACTGTTCCTTTTGTTCCGTTCCGGAAAAGCCTTAGCTTGTTTGCCGAAGAGAAGGCTCTTCAAGAGAAGGTATAAGTACAAAAAAAAGACTAATCATGAGCATAGCGAGAAGGAAAGGAGGGAACTGATAGCACTAGTCTCGTATCAGGGACATGGCCAGAAGAGTATGCATACGGAACTGACATAGATGCCATAGAAGGAACTGCTATACTTCATGGCATTAAGAACTCGGATTCAACAAAATAAGAAAAAGTATAGCTCTGAGGTTTAAGAGACAAAGAAAACTTGATCCCACTGATCGCCCTCCAAACAAAGCAGGAAACTGCAGTGCGAGATTAGGTATCCAAAAGGGCGTAATCTGTTCGTACATCACGAAGCAAGACAAGGAACCACTTGTATGGGGAGAGTCTAGTAAGGAACAAATTCTAGAGGTGGCATCAGCCGCTAGAAAACAAAAAAAAGGCTTTCCCCACAAGAATAGTATTCGAAGATCTAATCTAAATAAGTGCGAAGACTGCTCCCCCTATCTCTCATTGGTGGTTGGTTGGTCAACAACCCCATGTCTCGGCATATAACTGAAAAAGTAGCTTCACCTTTTTAGGAGGATCCAACCCAAGTCCTCAGTCATTCAAAGCGACATAAAGGCATTGAATATTGCTGTCAAAGTGAGAAACTCGATCCCTAGAGGAGTGAGGTTTTCGCCCAACAATATGCATATGAGTGCCTTTCTTTTTTTTTTTTTTTTTTATCATAAAAAAGAACCTCATTAATGTTCATACATACGCCTGTTTAACCAGGTTCTACAACTGCATGGCATTCCACTTTCTTCCTCTTTAGAGGGGAGGAGTTACATAAAAATGGATAAAAGTCTCACCCACGGGATGTTCAGCAGAGAGAGACGAGACGACCCAGGTAAGCAAAAGATTGACGAAGAGAAGGACGTCATAGGGATGCTAACGGCATTAGAAGCTCTCGATCCATACACGAGAGCAACTGGGTAGAATAGTGTCCAGGGGGTGGAAGGAAGATAGAAGACGAAGTAGGGAAGCTCCAACAGAGGGAGGTATGATTGCCTTACAAGGTGAAAAGACAATCGAAAGAGGGGCGCGGCCGGACCACAAATGTGTTGTGGATAAGGAGGGGGTCTTCTGTGAGGACCGTGTATGGGTTGAGATTCCAAGGCAAATGAAGAAGAAGAATGATCACATGCCCGATGAGGAAGACCTCGAGCATTTATCTCTTTGAAGGTCACACTCATATCCGATAAGACGGAAAGAGTCCGCAAGCGAGTATGTAAAAAAAAAATGACTTACAATACATAATAATGGCATATTCAGATCCGAGTTTCCGCATTAATCATCTGAAACGTGAAACGTCAACTTGGAATTAGCCGGCTCCTCCGCTTGCTTTTGGACAAGTAGCGGAATCTTGTCAATCTGCCTCTTTCCCAGGCCGAGAACTTCGTATCTATCTGAGGGCAGGACTGCCTGTGTAGGCAAAAACTCAATCAATCCAATCAAAGCTTTTTTTCAAGTCGGATCGTAGCCATGTCGTTCTGTGAGCCAAGGAGTTGTGTCACGCTCAACTGCTGACGTACTGAGAGGCATGGCGACCTTATCAGTTAACGGTCCTTGTCTTCCTAAGACCGCTTGGCCTCCGACTTATCTCGCCCGACGACAAACCTTATCAGCCTGTTTTTTCTCCTATGAGCTAGCCCGATTGGCACGCTATGCACGCTTACCATGCTAAGTACTAGAAGATGACTCTCTTAATGGCCCAAGGGTTCACTAAGATTTCTTAAAAGAAGGGCTACGCGCGAAAGCAAGACTTGCACACCAGAACGGGCAATCAAGACATTCATTCACACCGCCATCAACCGACATTCCAAAGACAGACATGCACACGAAAGTCATCCGCAAGAGACCTGCTATGCCTAACCCTTAGCTACCCACTCATTCTGTCTAATTCGCCTATGGGTGATAGAGACTCGACTTAGTAGAACATTTGTAGCATTTGTCATGAAGGAAGATTTATCTTCTAGAGACAGCAGACGATTCAATCTGTTGACTTCACTCTAGTTTGAGGAAAGTCCCGAAAATTGGCATCCTTCCTTCTTCGTTCGAATGCTTCTTTGTTCTTCGTATTTGATGCTGTTAAAATCACTGCTTACCGGTGTGCGTTCTATTTTGAATATAAGGAAATTTCGGGGTCTGGGATCGATCCTTTCTATTCTAGTACTAGTATAGAGTAGCCTTCCCGACAACAAATAAAGTATACTGCTAGGAATCTCTATCAATTCCTGAACTAAACCAAGCCAAATGAAACTTCTGAAACAAAAGCAATCGCAGCTTTTTCAACCTCCCCTGGGGAAGTCGGGAAGTAAGGTAAATAGCCTTTCTTCTTTTTGAGCTAGCATTATTCCGAACTTCTTCTTCTACCGCGAGTGCCCCATAGCCTCGGAGATAGCCTGGTCGTTATCGCCTTTCCCCGGTTCCGGGTGTGCTTTCTCTATTAATAAAGAGATTTCCCGGTCTTCACTCCTTTCGACTAACAATTCCAACAACAAAGGTTATTCCGACTAACATTGGGCTAGCTGAACCAAAAATACTTGATTGTCCCTTTCCTTGGCCTGGGGGGAACTTGAATATTAATATCTTTCTCTTGAACCAAAACCAAGGTCAACCTCACCACGGAAAGAAAAAGAAGAAGCCCCACCTACCGACTCTAGAACAGCGGAAACAGCAGATAAGCCTTTCCTAACCCCTGAAACAGAAACCATTTGAACCAGAGCTGAAACAATTGATGAATTACCCGAGGCTATCCCAGTTCCAATTTCGCTAACTGCTTACATGGGCAAGGAAGAGATGCGCCATTCGCCGTAGAAAGAGAGAAAGCTCGTGGAGTAATACAACAATAAATGTTGTTCCTCAATTGATTCCTAAGAGGATTGGAAAATCTTTCTTTGCTGCTTAAGACACAGGAGAGATTTCTATCGACCAAGCCGAAAGACAGACTGACGAACCAAACCAAAGCACCTCTCCTCGGGTGGGTCAAAGAACTACCTTGCCAATATCAAAGATAGCCTATTCTTCTTCCCCCTTCCGAAATGAAAGTGCCAGAGCATATTCTCAAGCAGTGACAGTCTCATCGTTGGCAAGTCTCATCCCTCGGGTACGAAGGAACTAGGCTATGATTCGATGATTCTTGCCTTGTGGCCACTAGAGTTTTGGCTTTCTCCTTTCCAGTCCAGCGAGCTGTCTAGTCGCCGAGTTCTTTCAGTCCAAGACTAGTAGCCATACCGACAAGAGATTCAAGCGCTGCGCTTACGCTTTCTCCTAAAACCCCTACTCAACCACCAGGAGCGGAAACAAAAGAGAGAAGAGCGGGCACTCTTTGGTCTCAATCCTTTCTCGGCCTAAGGAAAATTTACATAAAGATTAGTGAAGCTAGCACCCTAAGAGCTCACGTAAACAAAGAAATTTCCTCCCGGAAGGCCGGTTTGCCAATGCTTGAACTGATTGAGAAAGGAGCTTAACCCAGTGTACTCTCTGTTCTGTCTCGCCTTTATCGGGGTATTCCCACTTCGCTTGGATTGCTTGTTTTTCATACAACTAAAGACTTGGCACTTCCTCTTTGAATAAAAGGCAACTGACTCAGCTTCGTTCACTCACGGAAGACCAACTGAATCTAGACAGTTCTAAGAGACGGACTATAGCTAGCTAGGGCAATTATCTCTATCAATTCCTTACTTAATAAAAGCAGTTATATATAGCACTGCTGCTACTTCCTTTGCTACCGGGGAATCACTCAGAAAGAATGTAAGCGGCACTCCTACCGCTCTGAAACGAGTGATATTCTTGGCATCTGGAAAGAGTTATGTTATAATAAAGAAGTCCTTTCCTTCAAAGCCAATTCCGACAAAGAAAGATGAAGAGCGATGTCATACCCTCGGTCAAGAGCTGGCTTAAGCCATGCCCTTACTAATGATTCCGCATCTACAGCTAAATCATTGAATGGCACTGCACTTTGGATCTGACTTAGCATAAGGAGGTGCCAAGCTACAGCAGACTCTTTGCTCCTTCTTCTATTACTGACCGTGTAGTGGCACCCCTTCTTCGTTCTTCTTATTTTCGGCTTTCTTACTTAGAAAATGAACATTCTTTAATCAATTATCTGCCTTGTCTTCTAGTAGTCAAATCTCGCTCCTCCAAGAGCGGAAATAGCCATTCTTGCAGCACTTCTTCCTCCAACTCCAACAAGGGCTTCTTCTTCTTATGATTCTGCTTGAACTGGATTCACTATTCTAAGTTCAGTGACTCTCGGATATCAATCAGAATAAAGGGTAGACAAAACCATTAGCATTGTTAACCCATCTCTCAACTCAAGGAAGCTCCTCCCCTCTCTCTCGGGTGAGGGTCAGGAACAGTAGAAGAGGCTTTTGCTGCTCACGCCTCCGCTGCTATTTCATAAAGGGCTACTCGCTCTTGGAGTAAGGGCATTAGGGTTAGGCGGGAAAGGAAGGGCCTTTTTTGGGTATGGGGCCCATTCTCCCTTATGGGCCTAGCAAGTTTTTTCCCCCATCTTCTGACCCAACTTACTCCTATCTTAAGTCTACTGGGGGTAAGGATAGTCTGTCAAGCCCTAATTTGCCTTTCCCACGGCCACGACCATTGAAGGATGAGCGCTGATCATTCGAAGATTGATAAGCAATAAAGAAAGCCTTGGTATCAGTAGATGAATGCAATTGATGAAACCGTTGCGAATGCTACAATAGCTTCGCCTTAAAGTCATCAAAGCTGATATTGGTTGTGCTATTAGTGATTGTGGTGACGAAAGCGGTGGTAATCCGGCTAAGGCATAAATAACCAGATCCTTGTGTGAGACCGGAGAATTGATTGCAATGAGAGCTGACTTGAGTGTGCGTACATAAGTATGTGGCCATGGGCTGATTGCCCTTTTTTAAGGTCTGAAGTTGAAGCTTTCGAGCCACAGACTGATCAAGGAATCGCTTTTCTTTTTATAAGGCTACCCAAACATTTCGTGCAGTTGGTAGATCATGCACTTCCTGTAGAATATCCCGCATAAGAGTGGCATTTTTCCAGGTTCTATCAAAGCAGACTACTTCGTCCCTCTCCTTTCTCCTTTCAGTCGAGAAACTTCATACCAGGCATCCTCCGATCTCTAGAAGGACTTTTTTCTTTATTTTCTTTTTCGTCAAGAGTTAGATAAGATCTTAGCCATTCAGTCCAGTACGTCAGGAAAAAGACAGATTTCTTAGGAGAGCTTTAAGTCAATCCAACCCGGTTCCCTAGCCTACAATCCGGTATAAGCAAAGCAGTCTCCTCCACTCACCCCTACTTCTGAGTTCTAACCCGGTAGAGGAGAACCCCTCAACATTATCATCTTCATACCTTCCGAAAACAGCTTTCTTACTCGCTTAAGGGGATAAGATAAGAATGCCTTTCAGATGTTCCAGCAATCTCAGCTAAAGCTCTTGCTTCAAGAATGGCTTGAGTTCGCGAGAGGTATAGGACTCAACTGTTAAGGAGAGTCTGGTAGGAGTAACTCGAGTGAAACGTTTGGGAGGGGTTTGATCCTTCCTTAGGCCGATCAGAGAAAGTAGTCATTTTGGTTCAGAGAGCTCAGCTAGAAAACATAGTCCTCATATTTTGTGCAATAGTTCTAGCTAGGGATAACGCGCACCTAAGCTCTTTCTGGGTGAGTTGGATAGAAGCAATCTTTCTAAGACCGAAGGAACTGAAGAGTTCTTTCTTTCTGAATTGTTTTGAGTTTTTCAGGATCTTCAGTGTAGACCGAAATGTGCTTCCTTTTGACTTGGCGAAGTAAAGTCCTTCGAAATGAGCTCAAGAAGTATCGGATAACATAACTATAGGGGAGAACCTAAAACTTCTAGCTTTCCTAAATCAGTTTTCTAATCGTAGCCAATAGGAGTCAGAGAATCCAGGAAAGGCTGGGGATGAATACCCCGGAATGACTGCTACTTAAAGGGGATTGGCTTTTTAAACTGAGTTGGTGAAAGATGAATTAGGGCCTTAATTAAGGAATAGCATAATCATAATCATTAGATTCGCCAGTACTGAAAGACGAATATTGTATCGCATTTCGAGGGCGAGCAAGCGCTTTCTCTTAAGAAGACAGAGCACAAGCAGCCCTGCTAAGACTAAGACAAGCTAACCCAAAGATCTACCAGTGGGACTACCGAGTTCAGTGCCTGGGGAGAAGAGCAGCAAAGCAGACTTACCAAAGTGGGGATAAGTATTTCAAAATATCTTTACAGGACTCTGAATGGCTAATCTGATTGAGCAGATGGTTAGCCCTAGGCTAGAGAGACTGTTTAGGCCACTGTATAGGAAAGCCTAGCCCGAGCATATTGATAGGGAACAAGGTGGTTTTCTACCGGAGCTTACCTTGCTCTCAGGAGAAGGCAATGGGTCAGCCTTAGAACACATGGCTCGGTTCACTTGCCAGTGGTAGGGGGCTTCGAATGATGATTACCTAAAGCTTAGGTAATTCCCAAGTTCACTGACAGGCTACGCATTTGGTATATTTGGTATATTCATCTTCCACCGAACTCGATACACAAAAGAAAAGGGAAGACATTCAAAATGAGTTTCAGTCCCACTTCTTTAGGACTGATCCTGCTCTGTCCATGGCAAACTTGGCTCGATTGAAGAAAAATGACATATGCAATTAACCAGACACCATATTCAAAAATGAATGGCCAATTTTGTGCTTTTTTTTGATGGCCCATCCCTTTCATAATCGCAGCGCAGAGCAACAAGCCACAAGAGAGGCATTGCTTGCTTCCCGCTTGCAAACAGTAACGGAATGTTCCGCGTCTGGTCGAACATTTTTCCTCTTCCTTACAGTCGAGCTTCAAACCATCCAGCCTCTCCTTTTAGTCGAGCTGAATTACACGTCCGGTCC